TTGAGTTAGCAACCCCCAAAAACTAATTAGAATGTGTAGATACAATCAGAATCTCAATAAATAACGAAATTGAATGGCACAACGCAATCAAACCATTAAAAAAAAAATGAAAAAAAATGCTAACCCACTCTGAACATAATAAAAATGAACAAATCCGACGAAAATACAAAAAATTCTCAGATAAAAGATAAAATAGGGATAAAGTCAAAGATTTTCAAATATTTATAGACCGCCTATTGTCTCTTATATTATACATTAATTAGTATATATCGAGTTTTATTGATTTTAATCTTAATCAAAAAATACTTCTTGTATGACAGAAAATCCAAAAACCCATTATTTGAATGAAATAAAATCTATGGAACAGGGATAAATAGATCCATTTATCCACGATCGGATTATATTTATTTGATACACTGTTGTCAATATGAATATTGAGAAAAGCATACAAAAGATAAAAAAAATTCTAAATCGAACTAAAAATCGAACTAACAATTCTGATTTCAATCAATTAAAATTATTTAAATTGAAATATAAAAAAACTAAGGACTTGTGTTGGATTGGCACTATATAATATAGGTGGAAGACTAAATTAAGGAAGACGAGGGAGAAGTAGAAAAAAATGAGGTTTATTCAATAACTAAAATAAACAGGTTTAGTCCTTAGTTTTTTTTTGTTCATAGAGTTCCAACGAAAATCACCCCATTGACGGTAATGCAAATTTTTATGTCTATAGACCCCATTACTTCTACGTCATTTCTTATTTATTCACTTGATCTTTTTCTATACTATTTTATTTCGATTTAAAATTATTGGATCAATTATTATATCAATAAAAATATCAATAAAATCGAAATCCATTTTTTGTCGTTATAAATAAACGACACCATTCTATAGTAACAATACTAAAAGTAACAATACTAAACAGAAGTATGATATGAATAGAACAAAAGAGGAACTAGCAAAGAAAAGGTTATACAAAGCTATATACAAATCATCCACACCTTCTTTTTTCTATTTTATTTCATTAATTGAATTTTGTTTGTTGATTAAGGCGAAGTTCCGTAAAAACCCCCGCCTTTTTTGAAATATCATGAACAGTTCCTGTAGGTTGAGCGCCTTTTTCAAGGAAATCTAGAATAGCAGGAACGTTTAAATAGATTTGATTCTTTATCGGATCATAAAAACCCACTTTCCGAAGATCTCTTCCCTCTCGTCGGGATCGAACATCAATTGCAACGATTCGATAAATGGCTCATTGGGATAGATGAACAATACCCCCCCCTAGAAACGTATAAGAAGTTTTCCCCTCGTACGGCTCGAGAAAATTCGAAATTATGTCTATGTATCGAATTACAATATCAAATATATCCATAAAATCATCAAATTAATTAGACTATTGATTTAAGTACTTTTTTTCTTATTCTTACCCAACAAAAAAGAAAATTAGTCGTATTTGCACCCTCATAACTCAAGTTGGATAACTCTGAAATAACTCAAAAGAGAACCCTTTTAGATATTTCATTTATTGAGTGGTCTCTAACCCTTTTATTGTCTGTCTCCTTTCGAATCTATTTTCATTCTTCATTCTGATCTAGTTGTTAAGACAATTGAAAAAGGTATTTACTTGTTACAGGATCTTTGCCTTGAATCATTGGGTTTAGACATTACTTCGGTGATCTTTAAATCCTTTCAAAACGACAGCAACATATCATTTTTTGTGATTTCTTTCTGTCAAAGAATCATATGAATGATTGATTCCTGCGTAATACACCTTCCTTTTGAATTGGAAATTTTCTCGAATAGGACCTTTTAGGTTTATGTATCGAAAATATACTTACGAAGTTGTTCCAATTTATTGATTGATACTAACCCTAGATTATTGCCCCTGAAAAATAAATCAATACTTTCTACTCGAGCTCCATCCTGTACTATATTACATCACCCCCCCCCCCCCAAAAAAAAGAGGGTTCCAGCGGAACAGAACAAATAATGTCGAGCCAAGAGCACTTTCATTCCTATATAATATATAAAAAAATGGTGGATGTAAGACTCCACAGCTGATCATGTCCTTTAAGTCGCACGTTGCTTTCTACCACATCGTTTTAAACGAAGTTTTACCATAACATTCCTTCCGTTTGGAACCCATATGTAATTGATTCAATTATGGAATCATGAATAATCATTGGTTCGGTCGGTACATAGTAATCTATTTAACCCTCTTTTTTTAGATTAATAGAATTAAATATTGGAAATTCTATAAAATAAAAATAGAAATAATTTTATTTTCTAAAATTTTTCTATTATTTATTTATATCATTCTAAATTTTTAAATTAAGAATATTTTTATTGTAAAAATAAAATTAGTTAACTAATTATAACTAATATAACACGAATAAACAAGTTATTTTGAATCTGTATCTTCAAGTAACGTAATAGTGATAGGATAAATTCAACAATTTCACACTTCTTCAAGTACCAAGAACGCATAAGAGTTCGTTACAAAGATTTAATTGATTGACAAATTTCCTATCCGATACAATTATTTGCATTTTGCATAACATAAAGTTTTCCAGCAAGGACCTTTAGTTTTTTATCATCAGTAAGAGAGAGAGAAATTCATATTGGATTAAATCATCTATGAGTAAAAAAAGATAGATAAAAAAAACACTGATGTAAGGGAAGATTGAAAATTTATGTTGTTATTTTTTCATATTTATACTGTAAAATCTGTAAAATAGGTACTATTTAACGAATCGCAAATGAATGAAATTTCCTATTTCATATGCGTGTTATTTGAACTCGATTAAATTTGTGAAAAAGATATGATTCCGCAGATTAAAAAAAAAAAGAAATAATAATCACATTCTATACCAATATTCTATTCTTAATCTTAATACAGAAGGCTGTTCAAAAAGGCAATTTTTATTATTTTTTTTTATTTTATTATGATATATATTATATATATATTAAAAATATATTAATATAATGATCTAATGATCACATTATCTAATAATAATTAGAGACGGGGTATGATCTGGGACGGAAGGATTCGAACCTCCGAATAGCGGGACCAAAACCCGTTGCCTTACCACTTGGCCACGCCCCATTTTTTTCTATTAGACACTAATAAACACTAATATTGGTACGGGTTATTCGTCAACTCCAGTCTAAATATCTATTATTTATAAAATGGATTACTAGAATTTTTATACATGTAGACTATACATGTAGACATAGAATTAAACTGAATTTATTGATCATTACATATAATTCAATTAAGATATTGTACGAAAGTATGATTTATTCTATTCTCTTTTGATTTGAGATATAGAAGGATTTTTGATTGGGTGAGTTCAAATCAAAGAAAGTTTTTTGGTCTATCTTATTTTCTTTTTATTCATCTTTTTTCTTCTATCAATAATAACATATTTATAATAATAATAAACTCAATTTATTAATAACTCAATCAAAATAAATACAATTATCCCCAAAACAAAATGTTTGTTATGCTTAATATATTTAGTTTAATCTGTATCTACCTTAATTCTGCTCTTTTTTCCAGTAATTTTTTCGTCGCCAAATTGCCCGAAGCCTACGCTTTTTTGAATCCAATTGTAGATATTATGCCAGTAATACCTCTGTTCTTTTTTCTCTTAGCCTTTGTTTGGCAAGCTGCTGTAAGTTTTCGATGATATTTTTAATAAAGTCCCAGACAAATTCATGATTTATTCGAAAAAAAAAATTCTACGAATTGATAAGATCAGATAAGTCCTACACTCTCAATTCAAATATTGAAATTATTGTACAACCGCGACAAATCCGGATCACCCCACTTCATTTCTTGGTGTCAAAATAAAAAAGTAGGGTATGCGGTATAAAAGTGGAGAATCTATTCTCTTTTTTCCTAAAAAAAATCTTGGAGATTGTGTAATGCTTACTCTCAAACTATTTGTTTACACGGTAGTGATATTCTTTGTTTCTCTCTTTATCTTCGGATTCCTGTCTAATGATCCAGGACGTAATCCTGGACGTGAAGAATAAAAGATAAGGTTTTTGTTTTCTTTGCTTAATTTTAAACTATTATTAGTAAGATTTTATCTATTCCACATCCTTAAACTTCTTTAACTATTCATTTTTAACTATTAATTAAATAAAAAATAAAAAAAGAGCTCGCGATAAATTCGAAAGAAAATACCAAGTCATCAACAAAAACGGAAAGAGAGGGATTCGAACCCTCGGTACGAAAAACTCGTACAACGGATTAGCAATCCGACGCTTTAGTCCACTCAGCCATCTCTCCTCCCAATTGAAAAAGGATAATACTATGTTACATTATAAAAAATAAGGCTTGAAAACGCCCGTCATAGTATAGACCATTATTTTTTGATTTCGTGATTTCGTCCGAAGGGGCTTTTTAGTTTCACGGCCCGGCCTGGTCAGTACTTAGCCGGGCCCGCCCTTTTGTTCCAACGAATCATAAATAAAAAAAAAGATTTTTGAATAAAAAAAAATAAAAACACTTGCTTGTTATTGCGATTAAAAATAAATAAAAAACTTTTTCAATTTCTATGATATAGAATCAAATGATATCGAATCAAAGTGCCGTTTCTTTCTTAGTTAGTCCTTTTATTCCAGTTTAAATAAGAAAAAGGGAACTGTCGTTTCTTGACACAATCCATTTTTGTGTTATGGCTTAAGTTCGAGACGTCTAGGTCAAAAACCTCGGGCAAAAAAAACACTTGGTATTTCGTTATTTAAATTAAATGAATCCCCTTTTCCTAATCTCATTAGGTCCTCTGATACAACACGTAAACGCTCTCGTTTTCATGATTTTTTTCTGATCTTTTATTTTACTTTTGATTAGGGTCGACAAAAGGTCCATTTATATACAATAATCGGATTGTAGCGGGTATAGTTTAGTGGTAAAAGTGTGATTCGTTTTTTAACCCCCTATATAGTTAAAGGGTCTTTCGGTTTGATTAATATTCATTCCGAAC